TTTTCTCAAAACAAGGATTTGGCTCAGGATTGCCCATTTTTTATTCCAGGGTTTCTCTGAGTTTGGAAGTTACCACTTAGTAGGTTTCCATACCAAGGCTCAATGCAATCAAGTCCGTAGCGTCTACCAATTTCGCCATATCCCCTTTGATTTGAGACCGGAATTCTATTGTGATCCCTTCCACTTCTTTTTATTTTTTACTTATTTTAGAAACGTTGAATTAATTAGATACTGATTCCTATAGTGAAAAAGCATTTACTGATATTTTTTACCTATCCTCTCTCATTTTAATCTCTATCAGATGACCCATATCTATTCAATCAGAATTGATTCTATCATTGTTGTATCTGCAATTCAATATGGATAAGATATATACCATATATCTATGTCTCTCCCTCCTTCATTTTTCCAGTGGGATTTGGAATACTGGAACGGTCGATATTCATTCTTCTCTTTTTTTTTTGTGCAATTTCCTTGCTTTCCGAATGAAACCAGAGGAATGTCTCATTATGATCTGGATTGTATCTTTATCCTTATCTTTTTTTTCTTAGAACCGATCTGCTATAGCGCTAATATAATTATATTAATATTATATTATATATATAATAAATTATATATATATATAATATGATTCAATATATAATAATAATTATATGATTCAATATATAATAATAATTCAATTTCAATATAATCAAATTAATATCAAATATTATATAAACAATAAATATATGGTATCAAATAAAATAAGACAATATACAAAATATACAATAATATAATATAAATATATAATCAATATAATACAAACAAATAGAATTATATAATGTCAATAATAATAAATAAAATAATAATAATTATGAAATAAAAATAATAAAAATAATTAATAATATATATAATACATTAACATAATACATTAATAATATAATATCAATATATCACATAATATAATTCATATTAATATATAAATATAAATTAATTTAATAATAATATATAAATAATATATAAAAATATAAAATGAAAAATGTAATAAATATAATATTAAATATAATTAATTTAAATAATTAATGATTAAGAAATAATTAATAATTAAGTTAAGGCTTGTTAATTAAGTAAGGTTTAATGTTAATTAATGTTAATAGATTTTTAATGTTAATGAATGACTATACAACTATATACTATGTACTATTACATATTACATATCACATAGTACATACTATACTATAAAATAATATTCTAAATAAAATAAAAAATTCTAAAAAATTAGAATGAATATTCTAATAATAATTATATAATAATGAATAGAATAATAGTAGAACATATGATGTTATGACTCTATAAAATATATGGAACTGTATGGAATGTATGGAATATATAAGATATAAGATAGTATAAGATACAAAGAAAATACACATGAGATAAGAAAGAAGAAAAAAATAAATTGCTAATAGTGAGAATCCTCACAATTTCTTGAATTCTTATGCATTATTTTTCTTTTCTGTTTCTGTTATGTGAGCCTGCTTAGCTCAGAGGTTAGAGCATCGCATTTGTAATGCGATGGTCATCGGTTCGACTCCGATAGCTGGCTTTTTCCCTATTTATTATTTTCTTTTTCCATGATTGATGATCTCCCCCTGAGATCAAGAAATATTGAAAAGACTCCTCTCTTTTTCTCCAAATGTTGAGTTGCTCATCTATTATGTTATGCCACGGTAACTTCCAGCTATGAATAAACAAATTAGACCTCTACAGAGCAAATCATAAAACGTAACCTTAACCCTTAATATTATTTTAATTTTATTTATAATTATATTATTTATTTATTTTATTATTATTATTTATTTTATTATTACCTTACTTAATTTAAACTTATTTATTATTACCTTACTTAATTTAAACTTAATTTAATATTATTATACCTTATTTTATACCTTAATATTATTATTTATATATATAAATTATATTTATATATGAGATATATTTAATTTAATAAAATAGTAAATAAGATAGATTTTTTTTTATAAATAAATATATTATTAAGACTAATATATACATAAAAATAAATTATATAACATATACATTCATAAAATAAATAAAAAAAAGACATATACAATATACAAACATTATATAATATACAATAAAATCTGTATATTGATACAATCCATTTCATTCCTGTTTGTAGTACTTCTATAAATTTTTCTTTGCTTTGTTCATGCGTTAGTTCAGTCTTAATTTAGATTTTTTCTGCAAATTTCAATAATAAAGGAGTTTTTATGTCTCGTTACCGAGGACCTCGTTTCAAAAAAATACGCCGTCTGGGGGCTTTACCAGGACTAACTAGTAAAAGACCTAGATCCGGAAGTGATCTTAAAAACCAATTGCGCTCTGGTAAAAGATCACAATATCGTATTCGTCTAGAAGAAAAACAGAAATTGCGTTTTCATTATGGTTTGACAGAACGACAATTACTTAGATATGTGCATATCGCTGGAAAAGCCAAAGGATCAACAGGTCAGGTTTTACTACAACTACTTGAGATGCGTTTGGATAACATCCTTTTTCGATTGGGCATGGCTTCAACCATTCCTGGAGCCAGGCAATTAGTTAACCATAGACATATTTTAGTTAATGGTCGTATAGTAGATATACCAAGTTATCGTTGCAAACCCGGGGATATTATTGCTACAAAGGATAAGCAAAGATCGAAAGCTCTGATTCAAAATAATATTGCTTTATCCTCCCAAGAGGAGGTGCCAAAACATTTGACTATTGACTCATTCCATAATAAAGGATTAGTAAATCAAATAATAGATAGTAAATGGATCGGTTTGAAAATAAATGAGCTCTTAGTCGTAGAATATTATTCTCGTCAAACTTGACCTAACAAAAATAACAAAGAAAGGTTCGGACAATTTTGCTCGCTTTTCGCCGATATAATATATCTAATATAAATCTAAGCTTAAGCTAAGAGCTTTTTTATCTAGATTTTTTCAATTTATGTATCACAACAATCGGCAGTAAAACTCTCATACCTTTTTCGCGCTTTTTGGTATTTTTTTTTTACATACCACAGTAATTAGGAATAGAAAATCTCTATCAAATAAGGGTCCTATAGAATGAAAATAACGGTATAAATTGTTATTTGATACATTGTGTTAAGTAACCTTGGTGAATTAGATGAAGGTACAGAAACGGAAAGAGAGGGATTCGAACCCTCGGTAAACAAAAGCCTACATAGCAGTTCCAATGCTACGCCTTGAACCACTCGGCCATCTCTCCTACATAACATAATCTTATTATTGGCCATAAACCGAGTGAATAGCGAGTAATTCATATTATTGCAGTAGAGGTACAACCAATCTATTCTAATAGAAATGTAAAACTTTTCCTCAAATTTTCAAATAAAAATATTCATTATTCCTTTTACTTCTATTCTAGGTATAGGTAAAAGAATAAAAAACTCTTTTTCTTGTTAAGGAAAAAAAAAAGGGGGGGGATATCCATTAATGTTTGTTAAGACAACGATCTTTTCTTTTTTTATTATATTTATATTATACCGGATAAGACCAATGACTTAACTTAGAATAAATCAACTGAAGGATCTATATTTTAGACTAGGGTTACATTTAGACTATGGTTCTATAGGAATAAAAAATGCTTTTCCAATCCCAGATTTCTCAACGGCAACTCCTCTAATCACCTACCCCATAGATCTATTACAAATGGATAATTTGTTCCATAGGTTTTTCTATTTCGATTGTATAGTGTATACACGTTATACAAACAAAAAATGATGGTGATTTTATTATAATTATAGAATAATTATTCTATTTTTCCTCTTTGAATCATGATCAAATCAAAACTTCTCGAGTTCTCAGAATCTGTAGTGTAGGAACAAAAAATCCTTGATTTTTTAACTTAGTTAAATGAAATTAGTAATAGTTCCGTTCATTGGAATACTACAAAATTTGGATGAAATCCAATCTCAAATATTTCCTATCTCTCCCTGCCAACAGGGCACAATTTGAGTGGAAAATCTATATATAATATAAATATAGATTTTAATTAGTCTCTTTTTATGTTATTTCGTACTGTACAATTCCTTTGTTTGTGAAATCATTTTCCTCGAGGGGAAATGAGAAGAATTATAGAATGGGTTGCTAATTATGCCTAGATCTCGGATAAATGGAAATTTTATTGATAAAACCTCTTCAGTTGTAGCCAATATCTTATTACGAATAATTCCGACAACTTCAGGAGAAAAAGAGGCATTTACCTATTACAGAGATGGTGCGATTTGATTTTTTTTTTTTTTTCTTTTTTTAGCTATCAGTCTTACGAGAAAGAGACTTCAGGTTGAGGATAGAAAGAAAAAAATTTATATGGAATATGGAAATAAACCTACGCTTGGTGAAGGTGAAGTTTGGAGATAGAACAATGCCTTCTGTCGTGTATCCTCGATTGATGCGGCCTCAGATGCTTCAATCGTCGATTTTAGTATTGAGCGAAAGGTTACACCTATAGGTTCTATCTATATTGCAGGTTAATCCTAGTCCACTCTACTAGTATAGGTGACATAGGGGAAGAAGCACTACACCTAGGAATCAACAACACGAAAACTTTGTTATAAATTACCCCTTTTACTTATTTGTATCGGGACTAAGAAGAATGGTTGGGACAACAAACATCCATCTCGTTTGTATTTTGGATACCCGTATAACCGTCGAAGATCGTTGAAGTGACTAATTCCTGGAAATAGGAGCGTTAGGGACAAAGAAATTGTTGGAGTTACCATTTCTATCTAACACTTATATGATAGGTGTTAAGAAAAAAACCTCTTGCAGGAAGGATGGCTAGAGATTTCTTGTAAAAATACCAGCCCCTATCAGTTCATAAAAGGATATTTCTTTTTTGATCCCATGGATTATTCCTTTTAATACTATGCACAGAAAGGAGGAGCCGTATGAGATGAAAGAAAATCTCAAGTACGGTTCTGGAACGGGGAT